TCTCTGACTTTTTTTTTGGATTGGTTGCGAAAAGGCATCCTTTTCTGGTCAAGGTATCCACGGGCCCTGTTCCGCTTCATCTAAGCGGATTTGAAAAAGAAGCAGTGTGGGAGAGAGGACGCCGTTGCCTTTAACTCTAATTAAGGTCTGGTGTGGGGATAACAGGCGACAGAAGGATGACGGCTTTCTATTGGGAACGTAGCATAGAAAGGGTTCTCCGCAGTGAACCAAATGATCTAGCCAATCATTCTCCTAACTGTCTACCAATTATCCAAGTTCGGTATTCTGTAAGTTCCTAGGTCATATCGCAATTACTCCATTGAGAGTCAGATCTGTTTGATATGTAAGTGGTCTAGTCACTACCTGTAAGGCAAGCCCCACAGACACCTTACTACTTTCTAAGCTTTCTCTCTTGTCTCGCCAATCCCGTATTGCCGTATAAGAGAACTGTATTGCAAAATTCTGTTATTCAGATCCGTTGAGCAGAGGTGGAACCTCGCCTTTCAGTCTCTAGTTAATAGAATCTGCCCCACGTCCGTCTTTCAATCACTTTCTTTTCAACGCTTCAACCTGCGACTGCCTTAGCAGCAGGGTAAATTCGGTTAGCTCACACTGGATCTCTATTCCGATCTTTAGCTACCATCCCTGACGTTGGTTGATTTGCCGCATCTAGTAGGGGTCACTTTGGTTCTGAAAGGTATGCTGCTGGCTTGGTGGATATCGCCCTATCTAGTAAGGGGCTTGAAACTTATAAATCGACTGGATCAGCTGGAACTACACAAGGAGGCTGGAGGCCGGAACTGAAAAGGATACTTAGCAAGGTGCTGGATCAACCGGCGAGACTTCCTATGCCGAGAGCACCAATAGATAGCTATGAGAACAAGTCTAGTTAATGCCCACCGACAGTGAGCCAGGAGTAGGAATAGACAATAGGAAAGGGGGAGGGGGAAATTTGCTCTTATCCTGTCTAGATAAGAGATTTTAAGGTCGATAAGGAGTTGGTAAGCGCATTGACTTTTTTTCTCCTCCACCGGTCTTGATGTTGGAACTAATCCACGGAATGGAGGAAAAAGAAGATAAGGAAGCAGGATTCATTGTTGGTCCATTCTTCCCGGTGCCTCAATAGGCGGGAATAGAAGGAGCAGGAACATCACTACCTACAGACCCACCTTTGATGGGCTTCTGGAGGAGGAGCTAGAGAAAGGGTTCCTCGCTCAGCAGTTTCGAGGTCGTCCAAGACCTGACTTGAAATAATTATTACTATGGGCAGGTCAAGCGGTTGGTTGGTGTCTGCATCCGGAAGGAAGGAAGAAAATGGATTTACCAACACTACTGAATACTGAAAGAGCACGGACTCGGCTTGGGAGCTCTCGCTCGGGCTACTAATCTCCTCTTCTTCTACTCATAAGAACCAGAACTGGCACTCGTAATCGTCCCTAACCTCTGTCTCTAACCTATTCCCTTTCCCTGCCGACTTATATGCATGGCAAGGCCCACACCCCTTGACTTGAATCATATAGATATAGATAAATGACAAGGGTTAAAGTATGCACAGCGTCTCCTCGCCGATGTGAATGAGTAGACACCGCATCTCGACCTCTTTCCGCTTCATAAGGAAGGGCTTGCTCTCCCTCTTTGCCCCGTTGAGCGATATATTCCCCCAGTCAGTCTACACCTGCGCTGCGGAGAGGATTTTATATATCTCAAAGAGGAGCGTAGTTTGATCGGGGAGAAAGCTGAAGAACGATTTGAATCGGTAGCGAAGAGATCGGACAGGGATAGGGCAACAAGGTTGGCTTGGCTCGGTTCGGTTTGGCCGAGGTTTTTGTAAGATATTCTGGTTCTAGGATAAAGGCAGAGTCTTTCGTTTCGATTTATAATTCAACAAAGTAGGAGTAGGATACGGTGGATGGATCACGCTTATGATTATCCATGGGAACGAACAAACTATTTCGATCACGATCCGCAATTGAATCTTTTAGGGCATATTTCGATGAAAGGAGGGTTTCTTATCCTCCGCGAGCCGAGTCGTTTAATCTTATCTTTCGTGTGTCACTAGGTTAAGATCTCGAGTTGGTTAGTGCGAAGAAGTCCTCTTGAAGGGACACGGACCTTCTTAAGTCCAGGTAACCAACCTTAAATCTCATTTCCAAATCCTGGTAAAGCCATTCCTTTCAAACAATAAAGCAAGCTAAGCCAACAAGAAACCATCGATCCTGGTAGAAGTAGAGATAGGAAGAAGTAGGCAGAAGAGCCCGAAGGACGAAAGAGCGGTTGATCCTGTCCCGACCGAAGACCACGTTATTTTCTCCTATTTTCATCTAATGGGAAGGGCGGCTAGGCGGGTTACGGCATAGGCATTCTTCAAATCTGTGTGGAAACATACGAAGAAGAATTCGGACCAAGAGATCCAGTCTATCCCGAAACAACGGATCGCAGATCCCATCCCAAACTAAAAGAGAGTCTGTCTACCTTTTGGGGGATCTTCCCATCCTTCCACCAAAGCCACAACACCTCCTGTATCACCATCTCCACCCAAAGAGGGATAAGCAGACGCCGGATTATCCGCTTTCACCGTATTCTCTTCCGAAAGACCGTATTCTTTGCATATGAGATGAGAAGGATAGAAAGATTAAAGGCCCTAGAGGAACTAAGGCATTACTTCTTCGAAGTAGTGCTTTCTTCTATTGTCTCATCAGGGTTTCCATCCAAACTAGGAGAATCAGGACAAGCAATACAGGCTGGTAAAAGATATAGTTAGTGTACTTTTTCTTTATAAACTAAAAAGCGTAAACAACTAATCCCTTTGCAGTAAACAAAATAACAGATAAATAGAGCTGTAAGGTTAAATCGAAAGAGGCCCCGGATGGAAAGTCTTTATTTTATGCACCAACGCAGGCCTATCACCAAATCTCCACGGCGAAATCCTTTGTTGGAAGGCTTGCTGACTCATGATTTACACCTCTCTCCGCCGCTTCTTAGCAGTTGACTGCGAGATTAGCACTTTATTCGTTACTAAAGAGATCCCTTTTCCGCGCGAGCTAGTTCTTCATTCTTGTAAGCCCCTTTTTAAGCTGCACTAAGACTTCGGGTCATCATGCACTGACACAATCATTATCTGAGGGCCAATGATCATCCAAAAAGCAGTACCTGGCATACTCCTATCTATAAAAAGCCACACTTGCTGGATTCGACTTCTTGTGTACAAGCAGAGCATCAACAATCCTTTTCGTTTACAATTACAAATTGTATAAACTAATCGAGATGCTTCTACACGTCCATTCTTCTAGGAGAATAAGACCATTTGCCTTACCCGGCCTTCCAATCTTTTCAATCGGTCTAGTCCACGCGTGGACAGAGTAATTTGCTTCCTCGAGCCCATTACCTGAAAAGGCGACTACCTATCAATCGTATTGGCCCAATTCCAGATCAATAGAATATAAGGTATCATATTTACTAAATTCCTAAGGTAATCGCCCGCTTTACTAATAGCCTCTGCCTGCCTATTGTGTTATTTTCTACTGATTGCTTGTATCAAGCAGGACGTCCACATGAGAGTTGTACCAAGCAAGTGTTCTCCCTTCACTATCGGACCAGCTTCTTACTTATTTGTTAGCGCCTACGGGCGGAATCAAAGAAAAAATAAATACATTGGGCTTTCGCCACCTGAAACCGACGGTCATTCAAGATTATCTGCATTTTAGTAAGTGTAGGCAAGAGACGCAGTCTGAGTATTAGGAATAGCGAGTTATCCCTCCTGTCCGCAGAAGTTAATGCAACTGAACCATTCGCTACTCCTTTTTGTGTGACTGACCAACTTACTTAATCTCGAATTTCATATTGAAAAAGGAGGAGGCACATCAAGGCTGAAGTCGAATCAAGCAAAAGTCCTCTAACATTAGCTGCTTTCCTGGGACTTGCACTTGCTTTTTTTAGAGAAGGCTTGGCTCTATTTATGCTATTTCCATCCACTTGGCTATGACTGTTCTTCGCGAGTCTCTTTCGTTTCTTCCTGGGAATCCAATGCATATGAAAAAATAAATAAGAGTTCAACCATTAGATTATGAGAAGAGTGGCAAGAAGTGAAAAAATATGAAACCTTTCCTCGCCTGGTGGCTTGGGCTACGGTCCTACCAAGTACATCATCCGAACGAACTAGGTTCTATTGATTTGTAGGACACTCGATCCGTTTCAGCTAAGCTAAGAGAATATATATAAATGAAATAAACGCTGTCACTTTAAGCGAGTTAGGAGATTCACGTGCTGCTGAGAACCATTCCATAATGGAGGACTTTATAACATCAACCGACTGTAGCCAGGTAGCACTTCTAAAATCTTTCTTGGCGAGTCACCACTGTCTCTCTTCGATCGAGCCCCTTGTATGCCCTACCCCTCCGCCGAGGGAAGAGGAAGAAAAGACCTGTCCCTAATGAAAAGAAGAAGTTAGCAATTCAACCATGTTACCAGAGGTGGAAGGAAGGCTCTCGTCGCTCAGGAAGCTACTACTGATCCCAGACCTGCACCAACAAGGATTTCACTGAAACTTTAGCTCAACAGCTTAAGGGCTACTATATCTCATCCCCACGAGGGAAGATCTAGTGATAGAGGAAAACGCGAGAATGAAGGTTTGTAATGAATACTATTACACCAGAAAAATCAGTATCTTACCGCGCATCAGCTTGAAGAGCGGCTATCGGAGTCAGGCTTAAGAGAGCCTCCTACCTAGTCAAATACTGAACTGAAAAAAGAAGAATACCATCATCGAGTACTGAATCGGATTCAGAGATCACCAGCCTATCGAACCAAAGGTTGACCAGGCACTTTTGTTGTTGCAGAATTAGACCCCCAATCCAATGGTTACCAGTTGAAGAGAGCGGCTCTCTTGATACGAACCGCTCAGGGTCAAAAAGAAAAGAAGAATATGCCTGCTTGCGATATAAGACTGAAGCCAAAACGCGGTTTGCCAACTTTGTCTTGGATGCCCTTGGGCGGAATAGAATAGATGGAAGTCAGAACATAAGAAAGAGGGGGCACTCGCTGTCGTAAAGTAGACGTGGGCAAGAAAACACGAAAGCAAAGTATATCACTCCAGGGTCCCCTGAATCATTGTATTCATCAGAAAAGGGCCTCCCTCCGAGAATGGACTAGTTGAAGTGACGCTTCGCTAGCAATCGGGATTGATGAGCTTGCCTGGCATTAAGGTATTGAATCCAGTCTTGCGTTAGTAGCATTGACTCTTGCGAAGAAAGAACCTCAGGAACGGAATCAACTTACTATTCTCACTCCAAAAAATGGACAGAACGACAAGGTCCGACTCACTTACGTATCGGATATGTCGGCAAGTCCAATACAAACAAAACAAGAAAGAAGTTGGACCCCGGCCCCACCCGGGGTTGCATGAAGTCTCAGTAAAGATGAAATAAGCATGTCCCTTTTTTTGCTTCGGCAAAGACTACTCGCTCGCGGTAGACTTTTCTAGCTTTATTGCTGGCTCTAAGCCTACCACTTTGAAAACCTAACCTTCGTTCGATAGAGCTAACCAACCTTCCCTTTGATATGAAATCCAACCCACCCGAGAGAGCTAGGAACCTAAGGAAAGAAATTCGAATTGGCTCTACATCATCTGGAACTAAATAAGCTTCGGGGTCTTAATTTCCATTCTAATCTGCATATAGAATTAGAACCGGGCTATCCCATGATCGTGATTTGATCATCATTATAGGGCGTGAGAAACCACGCCTTATGACGAAAGGGGAGCATTATGTCCGATCAATACACCAGTCTGCGCTCTAATAAAGGGTGCTATGGAAGAAATTAGGCACTGAACTGAGACTTAGCAGCATAAACAAAGATGGATTTGTGAATGAGAAATAAAAGTCACCCAGATGCATTGGAATCAATGGGATTATCTCAAATTGATCCAACGGGCTGGAGATGCCCGAGTCTACACTAGAATCGTGAATAGTACTCGTAGATGGATCCGTAGTATTTGTAATCCTAGTACTAGAAGTAGAAGCTGTATCACTCGAACTTGAGTTAAGACTATTCTCATCAAATAAAAAGATGCGTCGAACGTTGTTAAACATAGTGATTGATTCATAAAAAACAATTCCCTCCAGACAGACTGAACTCCGAAAAGCCTGTAGGACTAGTGTTTTTTTTGACTATATATGTGGTTGGTTGTTGACCAACAGAAAGCATGGGAAAAAGACCAAAGATGAAAGACTAACCAAGATTTTATGCTTCTTCTTCAGTCCAAGAGGAGCTTGGGCAAAGGATTACCGGCTTCGCGAGACCTTTTCGATCTACTCATAGCCTTGCTCTATATGGGTCCTTGCTTTCTCGATCAACTAACTTCGTGCTGAAGAAAGACGGGTCCTTGAAATTCTTGTATTGTACCTTTCGTTGGGTACACTTCACACCAACCCAATCAGCTCAAAAGTGGAGTTGCAAAAGAAAGTTCACTACGAACGAGAGAACGAAAAAAGCTAGTCGGAACGGAAGGATAGTAGAGGAGATGTGGAGGAGCTTTCGTTGGGGAGCCCCTCTCACCTACGCTATTCTCAAACGGGAGATCGGGATCGGTATCGGGGGGGAGCGATGAAGAGGGAAGTGGGTACTCCGAGGAACGGAGCCTACCTCGTCGAAGCTGTTTCTGACCCATTTAGACTAAACTGAGACCAAACTCACAAAGAGAGACATGGAAGAATGCGGCGTAGATTAAGGGGAGGAACTAGCGCCCCCGAGTCTAGAGTCGCTATTCGAAGAAGTGACTTTAGAGAATATTTCCATCTTTCTCCCGTCTGATCTTAAGAGAACTGGGGAAGATGCACTGTAATGAAAGTCATTCTATTAATCTATTAATAAGACATTTCATAACTTACTTGCTAAGTAAGATACCAAGGAGAGGTGCTTTCTCGCCTCATTGTTTTCCGTGAGATTGAAAAAGCAGTCGATTTTGGATGCGAAAAGTTTCATGTATAGATAGATGAGTAGTTCGTCTTCAAGTTACTAATATGGACCCAGGGAGCCAAAGACTATAGCAATGTGCAGATTCTCCGATACTAGTGATTTTCAGAGAATAGAGTATGTGTTTCCTGCTGTTAACTCACGGAAGTCAGTTTCTTGTTCGAATTGCATGCAGGCGATTTGGCCCATTTTTTCTTTCCTCTTTCTATACTAAATTAAGTAATCAGGGCTCAAGCACATACATATAGAGAGGTGCAAAGGACAGATGTGCCAGTTATCTAATCATTACCAGGATCTGCCAGCGGTATTTGATTGAAATAGATTAATAATAACGTTATAGTAACTTCTAACTTCATCCAATCAACTACCCATCCAATGCCTCTCCGACTCCTGACTCCGCTTAGTCATTAATAAGCCGATGAGCCATACCGGTGAAGCAAGCCTACCGATGACCCGACTCACTCAAAGAATGGATGAGAAGCATGAAATCCCTGTAGATCGTTTCATTTTTCGTTTCTCGCAAGCAGGAATCGAACCCGCGCTAGCGGATCAAGTCACAAGCTTATAGACATAAAAAACTTTTTCTACTTTGGTTACATCTGTGGAGGCCCATAAGGGCCAGAGAGGTACTACACTCCGATTACACACAGAAATAAAAGACTGATCGCCCTACCGATGAAAGAGAGATAGTGATTCGTTGATGTTGATGAAAGAAATGATTGGTTTCACTTTCACGACATGGAGTTGAACCATGATCGACCGTGATCGTGAGAATTGCCTAGAGCTTCTTGGCCCACGTGTCCCGAACGAACTAAATCGCCCAGTATATGTGGCACAGAGGCTACTCCACTAGACTATAGATTTTGGTATGATATATCTCTAATTACATCCGGCGTATGATTCACACTCTAGCGAAAGAAAAATCAACAACATCAGAAACATCAGGAAAATTAGCACCGACCCCTGACCTACGGCATGGAGCTGAAAGCCTCCGACTAGGCGAACCACCAGACCAAGCCAGACGAGAAAGAGAGAAGGAACGACAGGGAACGGTAAAGGGAAGAAAGGAGGATGAAGGGCATCTTTCTTAGCTTAGCAAGGCTGGGAGCTCTAACAAAAAGAGGGTTTGATCACCATGATTGGCACACTTTGACGTGACCCCCCTGCCTATCGCTAGCTGCCCATGATTCTCTGTTTGAGGATCTATCTGTGGAAAGGATGATTCTTATTATAATGCTTCAAAATCAACAACTAAAACGGAAGCTCTCACAATCTTTAAGAAAGGGCGATTTTATAGCTGTCAAAGCACGATAACAGAATGATAGGTCAAGACCTGACGTACCAGCTTACTTAGTCTTTGACTTAATTTAGCGGCCATTCAGAGCCTTCTTTAGTCTTGCTGCATGACGAGCTATTCAATCAGGAGAACCGGCTTTGTTTTATGTCTTCCTGTTTCAGGTAGCTTGCTTTAGTTTTCTTCCTTTCCCAGAAAGAAGCATCATGAGAGTTAGCGGTACAGGCCATAGCTGTGCAGCTTTAGGGGCCCGGTCAATCAATCAATCAATCAAGGGCGCGAGCCTCTATGCACAAGGCTACTCTGCAGAGAGAAGTTCCAACCACGAATGAATGCATGGCGAGTCTGTCAACTCACTAACGCTCGCGACTCCCGTAGGTCGACTACCTTACCTTCCCCACTCACCAACACCTCTCGTGCTTCCATGCCCACCTACCTCGTGGAGTATACTCCACTCGTTCTCTCCTTTCTTTTGCCCCTCTTTAAAGTAAAGCTGCTTCTTAGAGTTGGCTTTTGCAATTGCAATCTGTCTCTGGCTCCTCGCTTTGAACTCAAATAAGACCTTCTTTTTGTCGAGTGACTTCGTTCCTGGTCCTCCTATTCCCTTCGCTTCCCGCCTCTAAGGCCCAAGTACTTTTTTTGTTTTTAAACCGCAGTGATAACCAGGTCAAAGAGTCACAGAGATATGCCCAATACCTCTACCCAGTATGAGGGTCTGTATCCCTTATAGGAGCAAAGTGAAAAGGTAGCCTTGAGAAGTGAACTTCCGCCCTTAGATGTGGTTGATTCGGGTAACCTTGTGGTTTCATCCCAGGTTACTGATGAGTGTAGAGGTGTCTTTTCACTTCCGCCATATTCAGGGGAAGGGATATCCTCGCCCACCTTCTCGACGCCGCCTTCTTCAGGAGGCATTGCAATGGAACCTCTTGTTAGATCCGGACAGGGGAATTTACTTGCAAAGAGCTTATTAGCCTATTTTTCTTGCTAACTAGTTGTCCAATCCAAACCTCTTTTTGTAATTGCATATGCCCCCTTTTCTTTTCCCTGTATTGAAGACTTTTGTTCTATTCAATCAAAGGGTAAGCCTATCAACTTTCAGTGCCATTTATATATATATAAATAGTCTTATAAAAAGGCCTAAGGGAAGGGTATAACGATCGAGTCCCATAATGGCATTCAAAACAGTCCCAGAAGTGGGAATAGCTGTAGCCGTCTCAGTAGTCTCATTGGATGGGTAGTCTTTCAAGAGAGCTAGGGAACGGCACGAAAGCGGCTGGAATAAAAAAGGAGTCTATAATCTCACTCCAGCCAGTCTAAGAGGAAGAGACTATCATACAGAAAGGCAAGATAAAGATATTCACTCGCCTGAAATGGCATTATTCATCTAACTAACTCATGGCTGATGGCTTTCGGAGAGTCACACTCAATATGAATGCTCCCACTCCGTGCCTTAGGCTGGTCAAGCCCAGAGGCATAAACCAGGAAACTCGTACCGGAGATACCCCCGAATAGGATCGTACGATGACCGATCCTAGAACACGGTAGTATACCTACCATATTCCGATTCCATTTTCCAACTTCGTCGAATAACCTCCACATTAACCCAAAACGAGTTAATAGGGGGTCTTCAGTTCTCACTTTCCAGTGATGCTGAACGACAGGAGCGGAAAGGAACCTCTCAAAGGGTAAGGCCAGGTTTAACGCGTTGGTATAATACCATTGAACGGAGTTCAACCACTGCTTCATCCATGCCCTTAGCAAGGTATACTCAGAAAAGTGAGCAGAAGCCACATCTTGATAGAGTGACTCTGGCATCACTACGAGATCCTTGGGCTTATAAGCTCTTTAAAGAATATCGGTAATATATCTTTTAAGAAAGATAAGGGTCAAGGGGAAGACCGCGGCCTACTCACAATTCAAAAGGTAATCTGAGTTTGTCCCACACAGCCCGATACTCATCCTGTGCCGCTTTTATAAAAAACCTCCCTGTATTTCAATCTCGTATTTGGTCATTTCCTGCTTTCATGAGATCTCTCATAATATCTTCTTCTTTTTTCGACTTTATGTTAACCGGATTCTCTTCCCCTGACCCTGGGATGTACTTGACCTGCTTGAATTCATTCCTTCTCGTTCCGCTCCGTTGCCTATTGGGAAAGCGGTCTTGGGACAGCGGCTGAAAGCCCCTTTTCATCATCAGGCTGGTCCAAAACCATTTCTTCTCTTCCTCTTTCTCAGGTTCGGTTCGGTTTACCGAGGGTGAGGTCGACCTTCTTTCGGTGGTACCTTTTGTGGCTAGCTCGTTCTCTTGGTCAAAAGCCAAAACAACTACTCCATCTTTAGTGTCCAAGCCAAGAAGAATCGTTGAAGAATCCATTGTTGGAGTTGGAGGAATAGGCGATGCTAGAATGGCTATTTCTTTTAGGGTTAGTAGAAGGGCTTGATACCTTTCGAGCTAACTTAACTGCCAGAAAGAAGAACTAGCGACTCCCCCTCTCGACACGAGAAAGCTTTAGTTTTTTTCCCAGCTAAGAGTGATTGATGTCATACCAGTAGTCCTTCTCATCTTTAAAAGCCAAATCATCGTCCGCATCTAATCAATCCCCAATCGTCTGGTATCCCTTTCTCCCCTTTCTCTTTCTGCAAGCAGGAAAACGACCTTTTTTGACGATCCACAGGCTGACGCTTGACCCCGGTTTCGGGACTTCCCAAGTCACGGAGTCTTTGACAAAGTTGTAAAAAAAAATATACCCTAATAAAGATTCTATATATTTTCCAAAGGCTTATAGTTAGTAAGACAGGTGTCAGTACCAAATCCTTAATAAGTAGTGGACTACTAGTTAACGCACTACTAAAGCGGAGTAGCCAGCATGCGCACATCATGATTTGCCAGAAGAGTTCAGAGCTCAGCGAATGGAAGAAGCAAGCAAGGATAGATAGAATTTGGTTGGTAAGGAATTTCTTGTTGAACTTGTTTTGTTCCCAGGGTGAAAATCAAAGATCTTTGCTTGCAACGCGTTGATTGCCTAAGAAAGAGACTGGGCTTCTATCAGGCCGGTCGAAAACATGAAGCAAAAGACAATAGGTTCTTGATGGGAAATAAGAGACGTTAGGAAGGCCGAAAAGGACTCAAAAGAAAGCGATCGACTGAATACTTGACACGTGAGGAGCGACGTACCTCAAGAGGTGGAGAGGCATCTGGTGGAGGGGTAGGAAGTGACTCCGCTGCTTCCACGCTTGGTGCACTGCATCATCAGACGATTTGTCAGGTCTCTCTTCCTTAGAAGAATGGGATGGGAGGCCCAAAAGACAGAAGCTGAAATTTTTCTTGAGATGGTGAACCTCAGTCGAACTCGGAGGACTCTGCAAAGAGGATACGGGAAGAGGAAGAACACAACCTTTATCATTGCTCCCACACCCGCGAGCTTGAGGTTGGAGACTTCTGAAGAAGTCCTTCAGAGTCAGATCTTTCAAACGTTATACTCTTATCGAACTGAGTTTTGATCATAGCATGGAATTTATTTAAAAAATAAGGAAAAGACTAAGAATTTAGCTTTCAGCAAATAGACCCATGTGCTTCTAGAAAAAGAGAAAAGAAATGTAACAAAGAACACGTATCCAGATATCGAATTCACTGGTGCAGGTCCCCACACATCAGAGAATGGACAATATGGAAAGGAAATGAACTCATCTTTATTGAATGAAAAGGTAAGGAATTTCTTGGCAAACTCACAGCTTTAACATTTATTCAACTCAAAAGAATCACTCGTCGTTTGGTTTAGACAATGGGGGAAGAAGCCCTGCTTTATTCAAACGATGTAGACGCTGCGTATTCGTATGCCAAAGACGCTTGCTTGTGCCACAAATCATAGGGTTCATGGGATGCAGATGGGGATGCTGTTCTATATCTTGATTCTGTTCTAGACCCATAGGACCATGTTTCAAAGCTAGCCTATATACCTTACCTCCGAGGAGCCACCAAAGTAAGCAAGCTACCTTTAGTTTAGGGCAGCAAGCCCTTTCTGTTAGTTAGTCGGGTGCTGGATCATCTTCTCGTAAGAACTTTTAATCCCCATCCACACCACAACTTTTTGCTTGCTGGTGACGGCTTAAGCGACCGTTACTTGCTCGATGCGGGCTAGTTTGGCATATGCGACTACTGCTTGGTCGAAACCCCCTGCTTGCTGTTATGGCCTAAGCAACCATAGCTTCTACCTTGCTTGCTGGTTACAGCTTTAGCGACTGTAACTTGATATTCAAGCAATTTGAGTAGTGAATCGCCCAGTGTAGGCTTGCTTCGCGTAGGCTACACAAGCTAGGCTTCGAAAGAAAGAAAAAGGTGCGTGCCGCACTCACGAGGGACTGCCTCTCTGAGTTAGATTCCGAACAAAGTTTTTTGAGTGGATCCATTCTCTTCCTTTTTTGCAACCTCTTTCTATTAAGTAAAAATCGATGGAACCGGAGCCCCAGAATCTCATTCATTCTCTTTGCCAGTTCAGTGCTACCCTTCCTTTAGGGCAACCTTAACTCGCTTCGTCGTCATGATCGGGAGAACTCACAATGTCCAGATCAAAGGCGAGATCAGCTCACTTCCACACCGACTCAATAACTGAATCCTCTCGAAAGAGGGAATCACCTTGACTTGAGGAAGAGTGGAAAGCATCATAAAGAGGGGTTGCTGGTTCGCGCGCTACGGCTTGATGTCTACGCGCCTTAGCACGCGCGATATCGCTTTCCTAAGCTAAGCGCTAAGCTAGCTCACTTTCTTTGTGGGTCACGACTTCAAGGTCTTTAGTTAATGACCCGTAAGCGAAGGTCGCTTCAATCAAAAAAAGCCGGTTTATTTGGTAGGCCAACAAGGCAAGGCCCTGAAAAATGAGCAAAGATTTTAGATGAGAGGGCAGAGGCAAAGCAGGCACATCAACAAGTTGATTCGGTTAGTTAAAACTCAGAGGATGACCTGTTGACTATCTTGTTAGTCTTCCGGTAGGAATACCGAAAATCTTTCATGATGAGCGTCAAAGACTCAAAAGCTCACGCACGATCTACTGATGAAATAGCATAATCGCGTTCAGGGACAGGCTTTCTCCCCAAAGCATACTTTTGCTTGCTCGGCATAGCACAAGCTGATCACACTGTGACTTCGAGCACTTCGGAGGAAGCGCGGTTAACAAATTCCTCAGCGCTTAAAGCAAGATTAGTAACTTTAGTTTAGTTAGGGTCCTCGTTTCATCCGCCCTTTATCTTTCGACAGATGGTCTTGGTCTGTGTTGGTGGTATCATGAGCTTAGCTAGGCATACTGCTACTTAGTTACTAAGTAGCAGTGTGCTAGTATGGGTTGTGTTCAACGCTGTGCTGCAATCCTGTACAGGTATATGACACCACTCTGACCAAAAGTCGGAGTTGTGTCATATACGAGGTTATGGTAGCAGTCGACGAATGTCGGCTGTTATCACAATCTCTAAGTATGGAACTTGTCATACCAATGGCGAGTTCTCATGCTTATTGTACAGTCAGGATTGGATGTCACTCCTCGCGGCCTTGGACTCCTGGTAAGGGATTAATCACCCCCCAACAGAGCCGTCTATATAAGACTTTAGGAAAGGAAGAACAACAGGTAGCATGCTTAGAGGAAGAAGCAACGGACTGAGACAGACTATAGTAAGCCTAGCCTAATAGAATAGAATAGAAAAACTACAAACTCAGAACTCGGAACTCCAATTCCCTTAAGCAAAAAGTAGCTTTTGAACAGGTAGTTAGGGTAGACCAATTGGGATGGTTTCAAACCTCGATGTCACTAAGCAAAAAGTCCTTTTTTCACGCGTAAGGTGATTGAAATCTCCTGGAATATTGACATCAATTGCTGCAAAGGCAATCACAAGTGAAGCAGAGAAAAAAGATTTGCATGCAAGCATGTGAATAAATTGGATTCCATTTTATACTTACCAGGTATCTCAGAGGCAGGTTTCGCACCCGTCTCCATCTCCATTGCAGCAGATTCATTGATTCCAACCGAAGCTGGAATATCTTCTGCTATCTTCTCTCTTTCTGTCCTACCAGGAACCTCTACCTCGATGCTATCAATGACCTCTTTCAGAACGTCCACATGCTCTTCAGTTACATCAGTTGCTTGGGCACTCAAGATTCGATTGTCGCTTCATCCACAACAGGTTGCTCATCAAGGATTGGCCCCCTATCCACTTCCATGGCAGAAACCGCCTCATCCACTACATCCTCAGGAGTTGATTGAGCTGCATCCGCTGCCTCAGCTTCTGCAACCGGGACTTTCACATCTCCGGTAAATTCGATTTCGATCCTTTATGCAAGAAAACAAAAATATCCAATCTGTAGCTAAGGTTATGGAGAAAGCTATCAAGTTCTCAGTCTGAGATCTGAATCATCTATAAGAATCAAGTTTTCGGTCAAGGTCAGAAACCAGAGATAAGCTCACACATGCCTAAGGTCAGTGCATGGTAAGCTATGTTCTAGAGCATAAAGTATGATGAATGGTTAAACGTTGGTTTAAAAGTAAGAATCTAGCTGTCTGCCTGGATCTAGTCCATGAAGAAAGACCTTTTACGTTTCGCTCTAGTGACTACGTTCCTTGTTCTATCAAACAAGCATCTTCCCTTACAGGACAGCATATACATCATCCTCTCCAACCAGTCCTCATATAAGATATATACTTCGTGCGAGCAGCTTAACGCTCCATTCACTGACTTACGTACCTCTCCCGTTGAAAGAGTAAACATTGAATCTATCAATTATGTTAGCACTAGAAGCTATCTTTCAAGATTAGCAATAGTAAAAGTGAGTAGCTCATAGGTATGGGGTACGTACTAAGTTGCTAGATATAAGCTTTAGGAACGAAGTCACTCGACTGAAAGGAGAGGTACGGAGTCACTCATATATCTATATCTATATGAGGAACGGTCTTGAGTTCTTGCTTTTGTACGTAGTAACTCGCTTTCTGTAGTTGCGAAAGGTACGTAGTTACTGTAGCGAAGCAACAGTAACGTTGTCGCTAGAGCGAAGCTTTTGGCTGATCTACTTGTTAAGTTGTGGTTGTCATTCTTCTCGCTATCAAAGAGAATCTTGGTAGCTAATTCTACTTTCGAGTCGATTGTTTCGCCTTGGAGGGATCCAGATTTGCTTGTACGGACCGTTGGTCGGATGGCTGACAGCCTTCCTGATCTAGTGGAACGTTACATGCCTTAGCTCTCTGTGCTCCTTCTTTCAGACATACGTAGGGTCCCATGGGGGATAACATGCCCTAAGAAGTGCACCTCTTCCCTTACAAAGGAGCATTTCTCCTTCTTCACATACAACTCCTTCTCACGTAATGTCTTGAAGACGGCTCGTAGATGTTCAGCATGCTCCTCCAATGAGTGCCGGGATTCAGTACCTTCCTCCTCGGAGTTTTGCAGTGTGTCCACACTCGTCTTCAAACTCTCGAGCTCATCAAGAGGGTGCCTTTCTAGAGTCCTAACATCACTCTCAACCTTCTCGACCTTACTACTCATCTCCAGCAATGCTTCCTCCAATGCAGAAACTTTCACAGATAGACTAGCAAGGTCCTCAGCACGTACCTTACTATGACCTCGTCCCTTCTTGCTTCCCTGCTGAGGAGGTTGGGATTCCATTCCCCTTCCCTACATGTTGATAGCAACTTCCTCAGTCATGCCAGACATGCTTGCCCACAAGTATCGCTCCCACGAACCAAGCTCGAACCAGGCTTCCTCGAACCAAGGCTCTGATACCACCTTGTCACGGATAGCTGCTGAAGCTTTAGGGTTCATTTAGCTTAGTGCGCTTGAATTAGCTTAGTGTGAAAGGCGAAGGTTGAGTTACGGAGCCCTTTTTCTTTGAGGCGCTAGAGAAGTTCTATTTTATAGCTAGACAAGACAACAGGGGAAAAGGAAGGTAGGTAAGATTCTCACCGAGCCCTAGTAGAAGCAGGTTGAAGCGTTGAAAAGAAAGTGATAGCCCGGATCTCCCCCACGTCCGTCTTTCAATCACCGTGAAGGAAATAAGCCACTGAAGAGCCCCTTCTCTCCTTCTTCTGCTGAAGAGAAGAGCATCATGACGGTCCGTCTTGCTTGTCTCAAAACTCAATCAAAATCGCTCATCAGCTTTTGGCAGTTTGACAGGCTTTGGCATGCCTTGGAGATTTCGACCCCTTTCCAGAAACCAGGCTTCAAGGAGCATAATCTGAGCTATGGCTTTTCCAGCTTGGGACAGACGTGGCCTTGGGATAGGTATTTGATCTTTATTAGTATAATAAAAGAATAGACAAGTAAACCAATAAATAACGTACTCTTAAGAGGACTTATGGGTGTCTGTTTACCACGCTGATTTCATTTTTTATTTACTTATTTAACTTTAACAGGAAGGACTATTTTCCTTGCCTCAGTCTTTTGGCAAGGTTTATAGTATGTCACATCTGTATAAACAAGAAAGACCTACTAGATAAAGCGGGTAAGAACTACGCACCCTTTATCCTTTCCCCTCGCTCTGCTAATTGCTAGGGAAGAAAGAATTCATTCCCCCTACAGTCACTTCACTTTCCTATCATGGCCTTTCTTCATTCCTATATGGAATAATTTTCCTAAGGTGAGGCAGCGGACAGGTTTCAAACTAGTACTGGTGGACTGTCTTAAAGAAGCAAGAAAGTCAGTCTCATATACGATGATGGATTAGCGAACAGAGGTCCTACGAAGCCGCTTCTGTTATGTTATAACGAGGAAAAAAGTCAGTCTACTTCAGTTAGTAGTCAGTCTCAGTCTTAGTAGTGAGTACTAAGACTACTAGGACTAGGAAGTAGGACTATGCTATTCCAATCCTATCTTCTATCTTCTAGACTAATAGTAGCTAAAGTCACTCCTAGTAGCTAAAGTCACTCCCAAAGGGAAATAAGAACCGACACAGCTTCTTCTCTTCCTCCGCAATATCAGTTCATTTCTGATTCAATCAAAGTGCTGCGTATTCGTCACTTCAAGCTTTGACGCAGTCAAGCAGCAAAGACCTATACCTCTTGCCTTCGTCCCTTCGCTCCTTGATAACACCTTCTTCCTGAAATGAAAACATCTGCAGAGCATATTCTCGTCATCCCATCTCAGAAGAAGAAGGCGAGTCTCCTCCCACGGGCACATGACTATGAAGTAGAGAGAGCGCTACGCACCTTGGTTTGTTTGGTACCGAGCATTGAAGGATTTGATTCTCACTTGAGAAAGTTAACT